TTTTTTTTTATATAAAAATTATTAAAAATGGTTTAAATAAATTAATTTTAACTTAATTATATATATATATGTGTGTATATATATATGTGTATATATATATATATATTAAATATTTAATTAATTATTTATATATATATATATTAAATATTTTATTAAATTAAAATTAAATAATTAATTAATTTATAATTTAATTAATATAAATAAATTTAATATTTTAATTATTTCATTAGAATATTATAGGATTTATCATGAAATTAATTTTTAAAATTAATATTATAAAATAGAGAGAGAAAGAATAATAAATACTTATAATTATTATAAATATAATATAAAAAAAAAAAAAAAAAAATTCTATATAAAATAATTTGAATATAAATAAAAAATTTTTATAGTTTATAATTTTATTATAAATTTATTTTACATACAAATTTTAGTATAAAATTTAGATTATTTAAATAATAATAATTTTATTGTAGTAATTAATTTTAAATATTTAAGAAATTATAATTTAGTAATATATAAATAAATAACAAATTTTGTGCCAGCAGTTGCGGTTATACAAATATTTAATTAAAATTTTTCAGTAAATAATAAATAAAAATTAAATAAATTTAAAATAAAAATTAAATTATTAAGTGAAATTTTAATTTAATAAAAATTTATAAAAAAAATTATGATTTAATAAATTTATAAAAAAACTAGGATTAGATACCCTATTATTAAAATTTAATTATAAATACTAAAATAGTAGATAATAATTTATTGAAACTTAAATAATTTGGCGGTATTTTAGTTCATTTAGAGGAATCTGTCTAATAATTGATAATCCACGATTAAATTTACTTAATTTATAATTTTATATATCGTTGTTAAAAAAATATTTTAAAATAAAAATAATATTTAAAAATTAAAAAAAAAATTAATTCAGATCCAAGATGTAGAATATAATTAAGAATATGATGGATTACAATAAAATTATTTAAATGAATTTATATTTTGTAATAAAATAATGAAGGTGGATTTAAATGTAAATTTATTTAATATAATAAATTGATTAAAAATTAAAATATGTACATATTGCCCGTCGCTTTCATTTAAAAATTGGAATAAGTCGTAACAAAGTAGAAGTACTGGAAAGTGTTTCTAGAAAGATAAATTATAGCTTAATAAAAGTATTTCATTTACATTGAAAAGATATTAAATTTTAATTAATTTAAAATATATAAATTAATTAATTAAATTTAATAAAAGTAATTTTAATATTAAAATAAATAATGGGGGTTAAAGTATTTTAATAGAAAAAATTAGAAATTTTATAGTGAATTAGTATAGTAATAGAAATTTGAAATAGATGAAAATTAATTTAATTAAAAGTAAATTTAATTTATTGTATCTTGTGTATCAGAGTTTATTAAATAAAATTTTAAAATTAAAATATTCTCGAATTTAAAAGAGTTAATTAATTAATAAAATTAATGTAAAATAATTATTTTAAATAATTAATTTGAAATGAAATGTTAATCCGTTTTTAAATATATCTAGTTATTTTAGAAAAAAATTTAATTTTAAATTTATTTATAAAAAAATTATTTAATATAATTTTTTAAAAAATAAATTTTATAATTTAAGGGATAAGCTTTAAATTAAAAAATTATAATAATTAAAAAAAATTAAAATTTTTAAAATTTATATTGTTTAAAAATTAAAGTTTATTATAAAAAATTTTATAAAAAATAAAATTTAAATTAAATTTAATTTATTATAAAAATATAATTTATAATTAAAAAATATTAAAAAAAATGATAAAATTAGTATAATAAAAATAAATATAAAATAAGATTTATTTATAATATAATTAAAAGGAATTCGGCAAATTTTTATATTCACCTGTTTAACAAAAACATGTCTTTTTGAAAAATAATTTAAAGTCTAATCTGCCCACTGATATAAATATTAAAGGGCTGCAGTATTTTGACTGTACAAAGGTAGCATAATCATTAGTCTTTTAATTGAAGACTTGTATGAAAGATTTGATGAAATATAAACTGTCTCTTAATTATTTATAGAATTTAATTTTTTAGTTAAAAAGCTAAAATAAATTTAAAAGACGAGAAGACCCTATAGAGTTTTATAATTATTGATTATTAAATATTTATATAAAATTTTAATATTTAAATTTAATAATTATTATGTTGGGGTGATAAAAAAATTAATTTAACTTTTTTTAATAATGAACAAAAATAAATGAGTAAATGATCCATGATTAATGATTAAAAGAAAAAATTACCTTAGGGATAACAGCGTAATATTTTTTTTTAGTACAAATAAAAAAAAAAGTTTGCGACCTCGATGTTGGATTAAGATAAAATTTAAATGCAAAAGTTTAAAATTTTGATCTGTTCGATCATTAAAATCTTACATGATCTGAGTTCAAACCGGTGTAAGCCAGGTTGGTTTCTATCTTTAAATAAATAAAATATTTTAGTACGAAAGGATCAAATATTTAAAATAATTTTAATTAAAGAATATTATTAATAATTAAATATAACTATTTTGACAGAAAAATGTGTTGATTTTAGAAATCATTCATATATAAATTTAAATTATATATATAGTATATGATAATAATTATAGATATAATAAGTATTATTATTGGTATTTTGATTTTAATTATTGGAGTAATAATTAGTTTAGCTTTTTTAACATTATTAGAACGAAAAGTTTTAAGATATATACAAATTCGAAAAGGTCCAAATAAAATAGGATTTTTAGGTATATTACAACCTTTTTCAGATGGAATTAAATTATTTAATAAAGAAATAATTTATTTAAATTTATCAAATTATTTATTTTATTATTTATCACCAATTATTGGTTTTTTATTATCTTTAATAGTTTGAATATTAATTCCTTATTATTTTAATATAATTTCTTTTGAATTAGGAATTTTATTTTTTTTAAGATGTATTAGATTAGGGGTATATATTTTATTAATTATTGGTTGATCATCAAATTCAAATTATTCATTATTAGGAGGATTACGAGCTGTAGCTCAAACTATTTCTTATGAAGTTAGATTAGCTTTAATTATAATATCAAGATTAATTATAATTATAAGATTTAATATAATAAAGTTTGGGGAATATCAGGAAATAATTTGGTTTATATTAATTATATTTCCTTTAAGAATATGTTTTTTATCTTCATTAATAGCTGAAACTAATCGTACTCCTTTTGATTTTGCTGAAGGTGAAAGAGAATTAGTTTCTGGGTTTAATATTGAATATAGAAGAGGAGGATTCGCAATAATTTTTTTAGCAGAATATTCTATAATTTTATTTATAAGAATAATATTTGTTTTAATTTTTATAGGGGGATATAATTTAAATTTAAATTTTTATATAAAAATAAGATTTATTTCATTTATATTTATTTGAATTCGAGGAACTTTACCTCGTTATCGTTATGATAAATTAATATATTTATGTTGAAAAAGATATTTACCTATTTCATTAAATTATTTATTATTATTTATTGGTTTTAAAATTTTTATTTTATAATATAAAAAATAATTAGTATAAATTAATAGAATAATAAATTCTTTCTTAAGTTTTCAAAACAAATGCTTAACAAGCTCATTAATTAAAAGATTAATTTATCTCAATAATTATTAATAAAAGGTATAATTAAAAAATATATAAAATAAATTATTGTTAAAATTTGTCCAGTAATTACATAAGGATCTTCAACTGGACGAGCTCCAATTCATGTTAATAAAATAATTGTTGAAATTAAAATTCAAAATATAATTTGATTAATAGGATAAAATTGAATTCCTTGAAATTTTTTATTAAAAGTAAATGGTAAGATAATTAAAATTAAAATAGAAAATACAAGAGCAATAACTCCTCCTAACTTATTAGGAATAGATCGTAAAATAGCATAAGCAAATAAAAAATATCATTCTGGTTGAATATGAATTGGAGTTACTATAGGGTTAGCAGGAATAAAATTATCTGGATCTCCTAATAAATATGGATTAATTAATGTTAATATTATTAATAATATTAATAAAATAATAAATCCAATTAAATCTTTAAAAGTAAAGAATGGATGAAAAGGAATTTTATCTAAATTTCTATTAATACCTAAAGGATTATTAGATCCTGTTTGATGTAAAAATAATAAATGAATTATTGATATTAAAGATAAAATAAATGGTAATAAAAAATGGAAAGTATAAAAACGAGTTAAGGTAGCATTATCAACTGCGAATCCTCCTCAAATTCAATTAACTAATATAGTTCCTAAATATGGAATTGCTGATAATAAATTTGTAATAACTGTTGCTCCTCAAAATGATATTTGACCTCAAGGTAAAACATAACCTATAAATGCTGTTGCTATTAAAATAAATAAAATAATTACTCCTACTAATCAAGTATATTTTAAATTAAATGATTCATAATAAATTCCTCGTCCAATATGAAAATAAATGCAAATAAAAAAAAAAGAAGCTCCATTAGCGTGAATAGTTCGAATTAATCAACCATAATTAACATCTCGACAAATATAATTTACACTAAAAAATGCTAAATTAATATTAGCTGAATAATATATTGTGAGAAATAATCCTGTAATAATTTGAATAACTAAACATAAAGCTAATAATGAACCAAAATTTCATCATGATGAAATATTTAATGGTCTAGGTAAATCAATTAAGGATCCATTAATAATTTTAATTAATGGATGAGATTTTCGTAATGATTTGAATTGATTTATCATTAGTTGAAAGAACGTAAAGGACCAAAAAAAATATTTGTAATTTTAACAACTGCAATTAATGTAATAAATAAATAAATAATTATTATTATTATTATTAAATAAGTATGTTCATTATATAATTTAGTTAAATTAATATTATTATAATTATTAAATAAAAATAAATTAAAAAAATTTAATATTTCTTCATTAATTATTATATTAATTCAATATAAATTATTTAAAAATATAAAAGATATTAAAAAAATTAAAATAAAATAAAATATTATAAATAATTTATTTTTAATAGAAATTTTGAATAATTCATTAGAAGCAATACTAGATATATAAATAAATAATACTAATAAACCTCCTGAAAAAGTAAGAAATAAAATATAAGAAAATCAGTATGTATTAATTAATATTCCTGAAATTAAACATAAAAAAAATGTTTGAATTAAAATTAATATTCCTATAGATAAAGGATGATTAATAAAAAGTATAATAATTGAAATAAAAATTATATTTAATGATAAAAATATTTTAGTTATATCAAAGAATAGTTTAATAAAAATAATAATTTTGGAGATTATAGATAAAGAAATTCTTTTTCTTTGAAGTTTTCAAAGAAAAATTCTTAATTTTGATTTACAAGACCAATGTTTTAGTTAAACTATAAAAACATCATTATATATAAATGTTAATTAATATAATTATAATTATAATTTTTATATTTATTATTGGTAATATAATTTTTGTTTCTAAAAGAAAACATTTATTAATTACTTTAATAAGATTAGAATTTATTGTTTTAAGAATATATTTTCTTATAATATTTTATTTAATAATAATTATATTTAATATATATATATTAATAATTTTTTTAGTTTTAACTGTTTGTGAAGGTGCTTTAGGTTTATCAATTTTAGTATCAATAATTCGAACCCATGGAAATGATTATTTTCAAAGATTTAATTTAATTTAATGATAAAATTTTTAATATTTTTACTATTTATAATACCTTTATGTTTTCATAAAAAAAATTATTGAATGGTTCAAATAATATTATTTTTTTTAATAATTATGTTTATAAATATTTCATTAAATATTTATAATTTTACTAATTTAAGTTATATAATAGGTTTAGATTTATTATCATTTGGTATAATTTTATTAAGAATTTGAATTTGTGTTTTAATAATTATAGCAAGAGAAAATTTGTATAAAAATAATTTATATATTTCATATTTTTTAATAAATATTTTGTTATTATTAATTATATTATATTTAACTTTTAGAATAATAAATTTATTTTTATTTTATTTATTTTTTGAAGGTAGATTAATTCCAACATTAATATTAATTATTGGTTGAGGTTATCAACCTGAACGAATACAAGCTGGAATATATTTATTATTTTATACTTTATTTATATCTTTACCTTTATTAATAGGAATTTTTTATATAAATAATAATATTAATAGTTTAATAATTTATATAATAAAATTTTATGATTTTAATTATTTTTTAATATATTTAACAATAATTTTAGCTTTTTTAGTAAAAATACCAATATATTTTGTTCATTTGTGATTACCAAAAGCTCATGTAGAAGCTCCTATTTCAGGTTCAATAATTTTAGCTGGAGTTATATTAAAATTAGGTGGATATGGTATAATACGAGTAATAATTATATTACAAAAAATTAATATAAAATTTAATTATATTTGAATTATTATTAGATTAATTGGTGGGGTTTATATTAGAATAAAATGTTTTTGTCAATTTGATATTAAATCATTAATTGCTTATTCTTCAGTTGCTCATATAAGATTAGTAATTGGAGGTATTATAACTATAAATTATTGAGGATTTATAGGTTCATATATTTTAATAATTGGTCATGGTTTATGTTCTTCTGGAATATTTTGCTTATCAAATATTAATTATGAACGAATTAATAGACGAAGATTATTTTTAAATAAGGGAATAATAAATTTTATACCTTCAATAAGATTGTGATGATTTTTATTATCTTCTTCAAATATAGCAGCTCCTCCATCAATAAATTTAATAGGTGAAATAAGATTAATTATTAGATTAGTAAGATGATCAAAATTTTCAATATTAATATTAATATTAATTTCATTCTTAAGAGCTGGTTATAGATTATATTTATACTCATATACACAACACGGAAAAATAAATATTAGAACTTTAAGATTTTATGGAGGAGTATCACGAGAATATTTAATATTATTTTTACATTGAATACCATTAAATTTATTAGTTGTGAAAATTGAATATTTTATATTATGATTTTAACTTAAATAATTTATAATAAAATATTGATTTGTGGAATCAAAAATGTGAAATTGTTCATTTTAAGTTATACAAAATTATAATATTTGTTATATTAGATTTTTTTTTTTGTTTTTTTTTATATTAATAAATTTTTTTGGGGGAATTTATTTTATTATAAATAATATAATAATTTTTTTAGAATGAGAAATTATTTCTTTTAATTCTATTAATATTTTAATATCTATTTTATTAGATTGAATATCATTATTTTTTATTATATTTGTTTGTTTAATTTCTTCTTCAGTGATTTATTATAGAATAAGATATATAAAATCAGAATTAAATTTAATACGTTTTATTATTTTAGTGTTATTATTTGTTTTTTCTATACTTTTATTGATTATTAGTCCAAATATTATTAGAATTTTTTTAGGTTGAGATGGTTTAGGTTTAACTTCTTATTGTTTAGTAATTTATTATCAAAATATAAAATCTTATAATGCTGGTATATTAACTGCTTTATCAAATCGTATTGGAGATGTTATAATTTTAATAGTTTTTTGTTGAATATTAAATTATGGAAGATGAAATTATGTTTTTTATTTAGAATTTATACAAAATGATTATACTATAAAATATATTAGTGTAATAATTATTATTGCTGCAATAACAAAAAGAGCTCAAATTCCTTTTAGATCATGATTACCTGCTGCTATAGCAGCTCCTACTCCTGTTTCTGCTTTAGTTCATTCATCAACATTAGTTACTGCTGGTGTTTATTTATTAATTCGTTTTAATTTATTGTTAATTAATATATTTTTTTTAAAAATTTTATTATTATTATCAGGATTAACAATATTAATAGCAGGAATTTCAGCTAATTATGAATTTGATATAAAAAAAATTATTGCTTTATCTACATTAAGTCAATTAGGTTTAATAATAAGAATTCTTAGTATAGGATTTAATGATTTAGCTTTTTATCATTTATTGACTCATGCTATATTTAAAGCATTATTATTTATATGTGCAGGTATAATTATTCATATAATAAATGATAATCAAGATATTCGTTTTATGGGTGGATTAAGAATTTATATTCCAATAACTTCATTATGTTTGAATATTTCAAATTTAGCTTTATGTGGAATTCCTTTTTTAGCTGGATTTTATTCAAAAGATTTAATTTTAGAAATAGTAATAATAAGAAATTTAAATTTTTTAATTTTTTTTTTATATTATTTATCAACAGGAATAACAATATTTTATACTATTCGTTTATTAATATATTTAATAATTAATGATTTTAATTTAATAAGAATTTATAATATTTATGATGAAGATTATGTAATATTAAAAAGAATAATAATTTTATTAATAATAAGAGTAATTTCTGGTAGTATATTAAATTGATTAATTTATAGATACCCCTATATAATTTATTTATCATTAAATATAAAATTAATAGTAATTTATGTAATAATTTTAGGTTTAATAATAGGATGATTAATTAGAAATATAAATTTTTATTCATTAAATAAGTTTTTAAAATTTTATAAATTAAGATTATTTTTGTGTAGAATATGATTTATACCTAGATTATCAACTTATGGTTTAAGAAATATATATTTAATATATAGATATAATTTAATAAAAAAAATTGATATAGGTTGAAGAGAATATTATAGAAGTTATGGAATATTAAATATTTTAAAAAAATATTCATTTATATATTATTTTTATCAAATAAATAATTTTAAAATTTATTTATTTAGATTTATTTTATGAATGATATTTTTATTAATAATATTTATAATAAATTATTTAAATAGCTTATAAATTAGAGTATAATATTGAAGATATTAAGGAGATATATTTATCTTTAAATATTTATAAAAAAATTTTTTTATTATTACAATGAAAATGTAAAGTTTTTATTAAACTATATAAATAATTTATAAATAGAAATATAAATGAAATTAATCACTTAAAATTAAGTTAGTAACTTAATATAAAATATTTCTAATAAAATATAAAGAAATACTAATGAATTATTCACTAAAAATTAAATTAGAAGTTTAATTATAAATATATTTCTAATTTAATTGGAAAATATTTTCAATTTTATCATTAACAGTGATATACCTCTATTTTGGTTTCAATTAATTAAAATAAGGAGATATTAAATCTCTATCTTTTAAGTCGAAATTAAATGCAATATATTGCTTCTTATTTATAAGATAAATTGAATAAATCAATAATTTTTGAATGCAAATCAAATGTTTTTTAAACTAAAATCCTAATTTAAAAATTAATTAATTCAATTAAGTATATTTTGGTTTCATTCATGATATAAACCAATTAAAAGTATAATAATAAAAAAAAATCTGATTTTAGTTCAAATTATAAAATTAACTATTTTAAATAATTTAATAATAGGAAAAATTAATGCAATTTCTACATCAAAAATTAAAAAAATTATGGTAATTAAAAAAAAATGTAATGAAAAAGGAATGCGAGCTGATGAAATTGGATCAAATCCGCATTCAAATGGAGAACATTTTTCTCGATCTCATGTTATTTTTTTTCTTAATAAAAATGATAATAATATAATAATATTAGATAATAATATAATAATTATTGATAAATAAAATAATAAAATAATTATTTATATTAAAATAAATTAAACTTTTTGATTGGAAATCAAATATACTAAATATATTATATAAATAATTTAAATAAAAATTAATTTCCTCATCAATAAATTGAAATATAAAGAAATAATCATACAACATCAACAAAATGTCAATATCATGCAGCTGCTTCAAATCCAAAATGATGATTTATAGAAAAATGATTATTAATATGTCGAATAAAACAAATAAAAAGAAATATTGTTCCAATAATAACATGAATACCATGAAATCCTGTTGCTATAAAAAATGTTGATCCATAAATTCTATCAGCAATTGAAAATGATGCTTCGATATACTCATATGCTTGTAAAATAGAAAAATAAATTCCTAATAAAATTGTAATAAATAATCTTTGAGATGTTTGAGTAAAGTTATTTTCTATAAGAGAATGATGAGCTCATGTAACTGTTAATCCTGAAGAAATTAAAATAATAGTATTTAATAATGGAATTTGAAATGGATTAAATGGAATAATATTTAGAGGAGGTCAATTAGATCCAATTTCAATATTTGGTGAAAGTCTACTATGAAAAAATGCTCAAAGAAATGAAATAAAGAAAAAAATTTCAGAAATAATAAATAAGATTATTCCTCATCGTAATCCTTTAGATACATAAATAGTATGTTTTCCTTGAAAAGTACTTTCTCGATAAATATCTCGTCATCATTGATATATTGATAAAATAATAATGCAATATCCTAATAATATAATATTAAAATTAAAATTATGAAATCATTTTACTAAACCAGTAACTATTGTTAAAGATCCAATAGCTCTAGTTAAAGGTCATGGACTAAAATCTACTAAATGATATGGATGATTATGATTTGTTGACATTAATTAATTTCTCTAGAATAAAGAGTACTTAAAATTGAAATTACATATGATTGAATAATTGCTACAGCTGATTCTAAAATTAAAAGTAAAATTTGAATAAAAATTAAAATGATTAATAAATAATTAGGTAAATTATTATATCTATTTCTTAATAAAGTTAATAATAAATGTCCTGCAATTATATTTGCAGTTAATCGAACTGCTAAAGTTCCTGGTCGAATTAAATTTCTAATTGTTTCAATTAATACTATAAAAGGTATTAAAATTGTTGGTGTTCCTTGAGGAATTAAGTGAATAAATATATGTTGAGTATTATTAATTCATCCAAAAATTATAAATCTTAATCATAATGTTAATGAAATTGTTAATGAAATTGTTAAGTGTCTAGTTCTAGTAAAAATATAAGGGAATAATCCTAAAAAATTATTAAATAAAATAAATGAAAATAATGAAATAAAAATAAATGTTGATCCATTAAATCTATTAATTCCTAGTAATGATTTAAATTCATTATGTAATTTATTAATAATAAAATTTCATAAAATAAAATGTCGATTAGGTAAAAATCAATAAGGAAAAGGTAAAAATATAATTCCAATGAAAGTTCTTAATCAATTAATAGATAAATTAAAAATATTAGTTCTTGGATCAAAAATTGAAAATAAATTACTTATCATTTTCAATATAATTTTTTTTTTAAAAAATTTTTATTTAATGAAATATTTTTTTTATAGTAAAAAATATAGAAATTAAAAATATTAAAAATAATAAAAATACAAATAAAAAAGAAAAAAGAAAAAATTCAATTAATAGGTATTATTTGAGGGATAAAAGAATATTATTTAATTTGTAATAATTTAAATTTGACATATTTATGTTATGATTTTAACTAATTCTTTAAATTAAATTAAATCATTAGAAGTAATTGCTAATTTACTATATTTTGGTTTAAGAGACCATTACTTGCTTTCAGTCATCTAATGAATAATTATTAATTCAGTTAATAAAATTTATAATAGAAATTCTTTCAATTGTAATTGGTATGAAACTATGATTAGCTCCACAAATTTCAGAACATTGACCAAAAAAAATTCCTGGTCGATTAATAAAAAATCTTGTTTGATTTAATCGACCAGGATTAGCATCAACTTTTACTCCAATTGATGGGATTGTTCATGAATGAATAACATCTGTAGCAGTAACTAATATTCGGATATTATTATTTATAGGGATAATAATTCGATTATCAACATCTAATAAGCGAAAGTTATTATTATCTTGAATTATATAAGAATCAAATTCAATATTTTTAAAATCTGAATATTCATAACTTCAATATCATTGATGACCAATTGATTTAATAGTAATTAATGGATTATTTAATTCATCTAATAAATATAATAAACGTAAAGATGGTAAAGCAATAAAAATTAATGTAATAGCTGGTAAAATAGTTCAAATTAATTCAATTATTTGACCTTCTAAAAGAAATCGATTAATAAATTTATTAAAAAATATTCTTAATATTATATAAGATACTAAAATAGTAATTATAATTAAAATAATTAAAGAATGATCATGAAAAAAAATAATTTGTTCTATTAATGGTGATACTCTATTTTGAAAATTTAAGTTAGATCATGTTGCCATATTCTAAAAAAAGGATATTCCTTTATAAATGAGTTTTAAATCCATTACATATAATCTGTCATATTAGAAATTACTTAAAATAGGTAATTCATTATATGAATGTTCTGCTGGGGGATTATTTTGTAATCATTCAATAGATGAAGGTATATTTAATGAAAATAAAATTAATCGTTGATTAATTATTGATTCTCAAATAATTAATATTATTATAATTATGGAAATTAATGATATATAAGATCCAATAGATGAAATAATATTTCAAGATAAAAATCTATCAGGATAATCAGAATAACGTCGAGGTATTCCAGCTAAACCTAAAAAATGTTGAGGAAAAAAAGTTAAATTAACACCAAAAAATATAATAATAAATTGAATTTTTAATATAAAATTGTTTATAGTTAAACCAGTAAATAAAGGATATCAATGAATAAATCCTCCAAAAATTGCAAATACAGCTCCTATTGATAAAACATAATGAAAATGTGCTACAACGTAATATGTATCGTGAAGAGTAATATCAATAGAGGAATTAGCTAAAATTACTCCAGTTAATCCTCCTACTGTAAATAAAAAAATGAATCCTAAACTTCATAATATAGCAGGTCTATAATTAATTTGTGTTCCATAAATAGTAGCTAATCAACTAAAAATTTTAATTCCAGTTGGAACAGCAATAATTATAGTAGCTGAAGTAAAATAAGCACGTGTATCAATATCTATACCTACTGTAAATATATGATGAGCTCAAACAATGAATCCTAATAAACCAATAGCCAATATTGCATAAATTATACCTAATGCTCCAAAAGTTTCTTTTTTTCCTCTTTCTTGAGAAATAATATGAGAAATAATTCCAAATCCGGGTAAAATTAAAATGTAAACTTCTGGATGACCAAAAAATCAAAATAAATGTTGATATAAAATTGGATCACCTCCTCCAGCAGGATCAAAAAAAGATGTATTTAAATTTCGATCTGTTAATAATATAGTAATAGCACCAGCTAAAACAGGTAAAGATAATAATAATAATAAAGCTGTAATTCCTACTGCTCAAATAAATAATGATATTTGATCAAAAGATAAATTATTAATTCGTATATTAATAATAGTTGTAATAAAATTAATTGCTCCTAAAATTGATGAAATACCTGCTAAATGTAATGAAAAAATAGCTAAATCAACAGATGCACCTCTATGAGCAATATTAGATGATAGTGGGGGGTACACTGTTCATCCAGTTCCTGCTCCATTTTCTACAATTCTTCTTGAAATTAATAATATTAGTGAAGGAGGTAATAATCAAAATCTTATATTATTTATTCGTGGAAATGCTATATCTGGGGCTCCTAATATTAATGGTACTAATCAATTTCCAAAACCTCCAATTATAATTGGTATAACTATAAAAAAAATTATGATAAAAGCATGAGCTGTTACAATAGTATTATAAATTTGATCATCATTAATTAAAGATCCAGGAGTTCCTAATTCTATACGAATTAAAATTCTTAAAGATGTTCCTAATATTCCTGCTCAAATTCCAAAAATAAAATATAAAGTTCCAATATCTTTATGATTTGTAGAAAAAAGTCATTTTCGCTAAATAAAATGGCTGAGATATAAGCGATAAATTGTAAATTTATTTACGAGAAATTTCTCTTTTATTAAGTCTTATAGTCAAAAAAAGATATAAAATTGCAAATTTTAAGTTGTATATTAATACTAAGGCTTAAAGAAATTTCTTTATAAATAATTTTGAAGATTATTAGTTTATATTAACTTAAAACCTTCATTAAAAAAAAAATATAGTACTTAAGATTATTCCTAATAAAGAAATAAAATTAAAAATATTTATATAAATAATTAATTTGTTTTTAATAAAAATTTTAAATCATTTTATTTTAAAATTAAAAAATATAAAAGATGAATAAATAATACGAATATATAAAAATAATATAATTAAACTTATTATAATAAAAATAAATGAAATAATAAATAAATTAAAATTTAATAAAAAATTAATAATAATTCATTTAGGAAAAAATCCAATAAATGGAGGTAACCCCCCTAATGAAAATAAATTAATTATAATAGAAATTTTAATAGAAAAATTAATATTAAAATTATATAATTGATTTAAAAAAAAAATATTTAATATATAAAATAATAAACATATAATAGAAATTATAAATGAATATAAAATTATATAAATTAATCATAAATTTTCTCTAATTATTAAAGATATTAATAATCATCCTAAATTATTAATTGAAGAAAATGCTAATAATTTTCGTAAAGATAATTGATTAAAACCTCCTAAGGCTCCAATAATAACATTAAATATAGTTATAATAATAATAAATTTATTATTTATATAATAAGACAAAATAATTATAGGTGAAATTTTTTGTCAAGTTATTAAAATAAAGCAATTAAGTCAAGATAATCCTTCTATAATATTAGGAAATCAAAAATGAAAAGGTACAGAACCTATTTTTATTAATAAAGATGAATTAATTAATATAGAAAAAATATGATTAATTTCAAAATTTTTTATAGTAATTATTAATAAAATAATAGAAATTAAAAAATTTATTGATGCAATAGATTGAGTTAAAAAGTATTTTAAAGAAGCTTCTGAATTTAGTAAATTATTATTTTTAGAAATAAGGGGGATAAATCTAAGTAAATTAATTTCTAATCCAATTCAACATCCTAATCAAGAATTAGAAGAAATTGAAATTAAAGTTCTGAAAAAAAGAATAAAAATAAAAAATATTTTATTAGAATTAATTAAAAATAAAATATAAAAAAGAAATAAATTTCATTAATAAATTTTAAGTTTATTTTTTAAATTAAAAATATATTTTAGTGTAAGATGCACAATAATTTTTGATATTATTAGATTTAGTTTAATTCTATAAAATATAATAAAGGTAAAAATTTACATAATTTATCCTATCAGAATAATCCTTTTTATCAGGCACTTTATTTTTAAAAAAAAGGGATTTCCTTTATATTTGGGGTATGAACCCAAAAGCTTAATTTTAGCTTATTTTTAA